CAAAGTTGTTTCTTTATTTGTTCTTTATTTAAAACTAAAAAAAATTCCAAAAATTTTTTTTTTTACAATAAATAGGTCGTCGATTCGGCAGTGTATAATCAAAGATTCGGCAGTGTATAAAAAAAGGGGGGGAAACATACCTATCTTTCCAGCAAATGGTTCAAATAAGTTTATCCTTATGAGTGTTCTACATCGGATAAATTCCCAATTCTTCCTTTTTTCTTTTTCTCTTTTTGATTTTGAAACCTTTTCGGTACTAACGTAGTGGTAGAAAGAGTACCATGCTATGCTGTGCCTGGACTTCAAACAATTGATCTTTAACCATGTAAAAGACCTCAACATTATTGGTTGATAGAAAATCAAAGTTCATTTACCAATTAGTCACGAAATGCTATGGTTCTTACATAGGATTTCTGAATGAAATCCAATTCCGAAGTAATTCGTTGAGATTGTGCACCCCCTTCCTTTTTCCTATTTATGCTCTAAAAAAGAATAAATAAATATAAAGAAAGTAAAGAAAGTGCAGCCGGTAAAAACCAACCTATTCTTGAAATACACAACTCGCACACACTCCCTTTCCAAAAAAAATCAATACACCCAGCACTATGCTTAGATTTATTGGATTTGTTGCTAAAATATCGGTATTAAACTCGAAACTCCCAGCGGATGGCCAGTTTCCCACGGAAACAAAAGAATCGGTTCTATTTTTCATATGCTCTCCTCTTATAAATAGGACTAACAAAGAACAGAGTTCTTTTTTTATCACTCCGCTCGCCCCCTTTTTTTTTACATTTTGATTCTACGATGAAATTCAACATTAAACAAAAGGATTTGCAAATAAAAGAGCTAATGCCACGACCAGTCCATAAATTGTTAAAGCTTCCATAAAAGCCAGACTAAGCAATAAAGTACCTCGTATTTTACCCTCTGCTTCTGGTTGTCTCGCAATACCTTCTACAGCTTGGCCCGCAGCAGTACCTTGACCAACCCCAGGTCCAATAGAAGCAAGCCCTACAGCCAATCCAGCAGCAATAACGGATGCAGCAGAAATAAGTGGATTCATGGTAAGTTCCTCGCACAAAAAAAAAGAAATGGTTAATGATACAACCAACCAATAAATTAGTACTTAATCTACTTCTACTTTGACTATTTACTTTACTAAACTTATCACTTATTTTTTCTTTTTTAATCTTTCTCACTAAAATAGATCGGGTCGAAGTAGCTAAAAACTCCAAATGGAAATAAGAATATTACTGAATTGTCAGAACTACTTCGATATACCGTTTTTCCTTTCTACCCATGATGGAGTTTTATGTAAATAGATATGTATACGGTTTTAGTCATTGCATTTTTTTGTTTATAAACTCTTCTATTCTTTCATTCAATCATTCAATTCAAAATCGCAGACAAGATAGAAAAAGGACTGATAAGGGAATCCATCTAAATGCAGTGGGCTAGAAAAAAAGAGATTAGGGGTAATTCCTGTCTAACTAGATAAATAACATATACTTTTTTTCTTCCATAACGTAAATCACCTGCATTTTTTATTCTATTCAATCATATTCTGGAACCATTCTTCGAAACATACACAAGGATTGATACTATAGGCATTGCTAGGGACCCCTAACCTTTCTTCATAGATATATTAGCTATTTGAATTTTATTCTACAACCCAGTGAATTCTATTTCACCCCCCGCATTGCTTGAATTGGGATAAGCTTCCAAAAAGACTCTTTCAAAAGTTAGTCAATGATGACCCTCCATGGATTCACCTATATAAGCCGCAGCCAGAGTTGCAAAAATCAGAGCTTGAATACCACTTGTAAATAATCCAAGAAACATGACAGGTATAGGAACTACTGAAGGCACTAAAGAAACAAGAACAACAACTACTAATTCATCAGCCAATATATTCCCGAAAAGTCTAAAACTAAGAGATAAAGGTTTTGTGAAATCTTCTAGGATATTAATTGGTAAAAGTATTGGAGTTGGTTGAATGTATTTCCCGAAATATCCCAATCCTTTTTTGCTAAGACCGGCATAGAAATATGCCGCTGATGTGGGTAAAGCTAAAGCAACAGTAGTATTTATATCATTCGTGGGCGCAGCTAACTCCCCATGAGGTAACTTTAGGATTTTCCAAGGTAAAAGAGCACCCGACCAGTTAGAAACAAAAATAAATAGGAACATCGTTCCAATAAATGGAACCCAAGGACCATACTCCTCTCCAATCTGAGTTTTGCTCAAGTCTCGAATAAATTCAAGGATATATTCGAAGAAATTCTGACCGTAGGGCGGAATGGTTTGTGGATTCCGAACAGCTATGATGACTGAACCTAATAAGATAGCAATTACAACCCAAGAAGTGATAAGCACTTGGGCATGAATTTGTAAACCTCCTATTTGCCAATAGAAATGTTGGCCTACTTCTACACCTGATATATCGTATAACCCTTTGAGTGTTTTAATGGAACATGGTATAATATTCATATTGTACTCTAACAGAAATCGAACTTCAAAAAAGGAATTATTTTGATTCAACTATCTCTTTCTCAATTCATCTACGTTCATTCATGAATTTCAGTTATGAATCGTATATTTAGGATCCCGAGAAATCACATAAAAAAACACCAATCATTTTATCTTTTTTATTCCATATTATTCAATATTCAAAACATAGTTCAAATTCCAACAAAGAGAGTTCACCAAAAACGAACTAATCTTCTTCTTTTCTTCTTAATGATAAGATAATCAACCCTTTTTTATATAACTAGAACGGCCCTCACAAATTGCAGATGCTAATTTGGTAAGAATCAATCGAATCGAAGCTATAGCATCATCGTTGGCTGGAATAGAAATATCTGCAAGATCTGGGTCACAATTTGTATCGATTAAACAAATCGTCGGAATACCCAAAATGACACATTCTCGAAGAACCGTATATTCTTCTTGCTGATCAACGATAATTACAATATCAGGCAATCCCGTCATATATTTGATCCCACCCAGATATGTTTGCAAGGTAGATAACTTTCTCTTCAACATTGCTGCATCTCCTTTGGGGAGACGGTTGAGTTTCCCCATCTTTTGTTCTGCTCTTAAGTCCCTGAACTTCTGAAGTCTTGTTTCTGTGGTAGACCAATTTGTTAACATACCACCAAGCCATTTTTTATTAACATAATGACATCGAGCCCTTATTGCTGCTGATGCTACTAAATCCGCTGCTTTCTTTTTGGTACCAACTATTAAGAATTTTTTTCCCCTACTTGCTGCATCAAAAACTAAATCGCAGGCTTCTGATAAAAAACGAGCAGTTATAGTAAGATTTGTAATATGAATACCTTTACGCTTTGCAGAGATGTAAGGAGCCATTCTAGGATTCCATTTCTTAGTACCATGACCAAAATGAACTCCTGCTTCCATCATTTCTTCCAAATTGATGTTCCAATATCGTCTTCCCATTTTCCCACACTTTCTCTTTGTTTTTTTTTTAAGAGATTCCGTACCCTGTGAAATAAATAATTGTTCCGACGGAACCTTCTACCAGGATTGACCATTGATCTACGACCCAAACCATGAATTTCATTCTTTATTTTTTATTTCATTGATTACCAAATCCATAATCGGACCAGAGAGTTCAAGTAAAAAGAATGAACCTCTTGTTAGGAATTAGTAAATTACATTACGTAAATGATTGGTCTGATGTCTCATGGAAAGTGTTTGGGGCGCAAGAACAAAAAAATTCTCTATGGTGTAACAAAATATCGCGCATTTCTAACTCGAATAGATTCTTCCTTTTGATTTTCAAATGAATGTTTTTGTCTTGCTTTGAACGATGTACTAATTTTTTGAATCCGGTACCAACCGGTATAACCCCCCCCAGAACAACATTCTCTTTCAAGCCTTTCAACCAATCAATACGACCTCGTAGAGCAGCTTTCGCTAAAACTCGAGCAGTTTCTTGAAAACTCGCTTCGGATATGAAACTTTGAGTATTCAGAGATGACTTCGTTATTCCCAATAAGATTGCCCGATAACAGATCGCTTCGTCCAAAACACGCCCTGCTCGCTCTGCTCGCAACAATCCAATCAATTCCCCAGGTAAAAAAACATTAGACATTCCATCTTCTGAAACCAGCACTTTTGATGTTACTTGACGTACAATAATCTCTATATGTCTATTATGGATCTGTACCCCCTGAGATCGATAAACCTTTTGGATCTTATTAACCAAAGAGATACGACTTTGGGCTATGGTTAGTTCAGCTCCAATCAAAAATCCCCAGGGAATCCCAAGAATCCTTCGGATACGTTCGTCCCAACCTTCAACTCTTCTTTCGAGGTTCATCGATATTGAATCAATTGAACGAACTTCTAAGATTTGTTCCACTTTCGGAAGACCTTGCGTTATGTCACCGGATCTCGATTTTTCATATATAAATGTAATTAATGTATCTCCTTCATAAAAGGTTTCCCCATAATGGCCATGAACAGTTGCTCCTGGAGTGACCAAATAAGGCTTAGCTGATCTTATAACTAAAGAGTCCACATGAACAATGAAAATTTGACCAGATTTTTTAATGCGTGATCCGTATTTCAATATACATAAATTTTCACAAAGGAATTGTCCAAGGCTAATTATTGTCCATGCTTCTTCACAATAATCGTGATGGAGAAAACACCAATTCAAATGGGATGAATTCCAAATGATGTTACTGCATGGATCGGGATTATAAATCCTCCTATTTTCATCTAGGAAAAAGTATTGAAATGGAAGTACTTGAAGCACTTGGAAAGTCTGTTGAAAATTTTCAAGTAACAAATATTTCTTTAAAAAGACTTGATTAAAAGTTCTTAAAGAGTAAGATGAACAAAGATTTACTATTTTAGGTACTATTGTACCTAAAAGGCCCAACAAATCCCTAATTGGAGTCGCGGGATCCGATTCTTTTGTCGCATTATTATATCTCGAAGTATTGAAGGGGCCAATTCGAGAACAA